TTCAATTGGAAAGATTGATCCAATTCCAAATTCACAAAAATTATGTTTCGTAATTTCATAATCCAAATTTGAAATTTCTAATTGACCCTTGGATACAAATCACGAGAATGGATATTCTTCCTCGAATCTTTCATTTAGAGGTAAAGGATTCAACTGAAATCCTTTTAAGAAATAAAGTTTTTGATCAGAATATGAATGAAACTGAAGAACCCCTTAACTATTAAGAGGATTAATAGAACGAATCGCACTTTTACCACTAAACTATACCCGCTACAATACGATTATTGTATAGAAATGGGGCTTTTGTCGAACAAGGGAATCGGACGTAATCCATATAGGACAGAAATAAAAAAAATCATGAAATGCAAATTAGAGCTTAGAGTATTGACGTTAGGAGTCCTAATGAAATTAGGAAAAGAGGACTTATTTTGTTTAAAAATAAAAAACGAAATTGAATAACTAAAAACTAAATAAAATAAAAAAATTGGTTCTTGAAGGAGTTTTGACAGATACGGCTCGACAAAACAATTTAAGCCATAACATAAAATGCATTGTGCAAAAAAAAATACATCGTTCTGTTTTTCCCTTTTTTCGAGTATCCAGTAAAAGTAAATTAAATAAAAAAAAAAAAAAGAAGAAGAAACAAAAGAATAATAAAGAATAAGAAATGACACTTTGATTCCATCTAAATCATTTTTCTATGATTTGGCGGTATGGTTCATTGGAACAAAAAAAGGGCCCGGCTGGGTACTGACCAGACCAGGCCGTGAAAATAAAAAAAGGCCTTTTGTAATTTTGTAAAGAGATATCTCTTTCGAGGCCATTGTTTATTTTAATTTTATAGAAATAAAAAATGGAATTGCTGATAAAAGTTGTATCCATCTGTATAATACAATACAAAATACAATAAAAAAATATATAAGCTATATAATAAAAATAAAGTTAAAGTAAAGAAGGGCCTTTTTTTCAAGCATTATCTTTTGTGTAATGTAACATAGTAATTATTATTATTATTTTTTTTTTTCAATTAGGAATTAGGAGAGATGGCTGAGTGGATTAAAGCGTCGGATTGCTAATCCGTTGTACGAGCTATTCGTACCGAGGGTTCGAATCCCTCTCTTTCCGTTTCCGTCGCTGACTGGGTATCTTTCAAATTCGAATTTAGCGAACCCTTTTGCTTTTTTTTTATTTGACTAGTTAAAGATGTAGAATAGATAAAATTAAAGATGTAGAATAGATAAAATCAAATCCTAAAAACATTTCTAAGAATAAAGTAAAAAAGTAAAGAAAAATTTCTTATTTTTTAGTCTTCACGTCCAGGATTACGCCCTGGATCATTAGATAGGAACCCGAAGATGAAGAGAGAAACAAAGAATATAACTACGGTGTAAACAAAGAGTTTGAGAGTAAGCATTACACAATCTCCAAATTTTTTTGGGGGGGGAAAAAGAGAATAGATTCTCTATTTTTATACTACATATCCTAACATATCCTATTTTGACACCAAGAAATGAAACGGTTTTTCAAATTGATAGAAATACAAAAGAGTTTTTATTTTTCGAAATTAACACAATTCGACTTCGATATTGTGGCGGACTCTAATAGGGTCTTTCAGTGAAAAAAAAAAAAGGTCAGAATTGTGAAATGGGGAAATCCAAATTTATCGTGTCTGCCCAAGAATTTTACTGTTTTACTTGAGGGTTCATTCAAATTGGAAGACTCATCTGGTCTTATCAATTGTTAGAATTTTTTTTTCTCGAGCTTGAATAAATCATGAATTTTTCTCGGACACTATTAAAGATCTTATCGAAAACTTACAGCAGCTTGCCAAACAAAGGCTAAGAGAAAAAAGAGAAGAGGTATTACTGGCATAACATCTACAATTGGATTCAAAAAAGCGTACGCCTCGGGTAATTTGCCGAATAAAAAACTACTCGAATAAAGGGCAGAATTAAGAAAGATATAGATCAAACTAAAGGTATTAAGCATAACAAACATTTTGTTCTTGGAGATAATTGTATTTTGATTGAGTTAAAAATATGTTATTGATATAAGCTAAAAATGACGAAAAGAAAGTAAGGTAGACAAAAAAAATACTTCTTTGAACCGAACCAATCAAAACAAAAATCCTTCAATTCTCACAAGAGAATAGAAGAAATCATACTTTCATACAACATCTTAATTGAATTCTATGTAATGATCAATAAATGGAGTTTAATTCTGCATCTACTTGTGTCAAAATCTTAAAAAAAAGAATCGAATTTATTCCATAGAGATTTGGCCGGGAATTGACGAACAACCAATATTAGTGTTTATTAGTATCGAATAGAAAAGAAATTCAAATGGGGCGTGGCCAAGCGGTAAGGCAACGGGTTTTGGTCCCGCTATTCGGAGGTTCGAATCCTTCCGTCCCAGAGCGGCCTCTTATATATATCCGAATATCAGACTCAAAATTACTTTTTTGAGCAACCTCTCTTTCAGAGTATAATTTTTTTAAGAGTCTAATTTTTGATAAAATGGACTTCTTGTTTCGAATTTTCAAAACTCTTCTCTGAATAAGATGTTTTTTCATAAATTGAATCGAGTTCAAATAATACGAAAATAAAACGGAATCCATTTGTGATCCAAGTAAGATGGCAACATAGATCACAAGAGTTTGAATTCAAAAAAAGTCGGATGGGCCCTCCCCCCCCCCTTTCACTTTGATATGTAAGTGAGTGGCTTAAAAAATCCTTACATACCCTACCTCCGTGAATTTGCAAGGATACATTCTAAATCGAAATGCGAAAACCTCTATCTTTCTTATATATTTTTTTTTTAATAAGACAGCCCCAATTTTTTATTTCATTTCTTGAAATCTAAACAAGAGGGTATTCGTGGTACTGTTTGAATTCAATCAATGGAATTAAGTTTCTAAGACCGGTTTAGGGTAAAAGAACAATTATAGTAAAGAATGACGTAATCCGGGCCCTTTTGGCTTTTTATCTATACAAAAGAGTCTAGCATCCCGTATCAAATAGGATCCTATTTTTATTTATGATTAATCATCCCCCAGAATGAATTGGGAGTGGGGTCCATACGAGTTAGTGAGCGATGTAAGATCTCATAATCAATCGAGTTTCATATGGATTAATTTTCTTTGAGCTGGAGGTATTTGATGTTTGGCTCTAATTAATAATTGGAAATGTATTTAATCATAATTAATAATTGAGACGGGGTCCATTCATATATCTTCATCCTCTTATTTACTTTTTACTTTATTTTATTTTTATTCGTGTTCTTTTTTGTTTTATTTATAAATAAAAAGAAATATTGCATTCATGCAATAAAATTAAAATAGAGGGTGAAATTCAATTCTTACTGAGGCTTCTTCCTCATAAATTAACTAACTATTCCTTTCATATCGAAGGAAAAAGGACTGGGTATTGACCGAAGCAATGACTATTCATGATTCCATAATTGAATCAATTACATACCGGTTCAAAACTAGAAAAAATGTTATGGTAAAACTTCGTTTGAAACGATGTGGTAGAAAGCAACGTGCGACTTGAAGGACACGATCCGCTGTGGATTTTTTTTTCATCCGCCATTTTAGATTGTAGATTATCTAGAAATGAATGGGCTCTTTTCTCGACATACTTTGTTCTGTTCTACTAGAATTCTCGTTTTTTGTTGGGGTGTAGTGTAAATAGGACATGATGGAGCTTGAGTAGAAAGTATTTGTTCATTTCGCAGGGGCAAGGATCTAGGGTTAATACCAATCAATAAGTTGTAACAAACTTCGTAAGTATATTTTCGATATATAAATTGAAAGAATCCGATTCGAGCAATTTTGAAATCCAAAACGACAATTTGTTGGAATTGGTAAAACTCTTTCGATGAAAAGTGTATCATGCAGGAATCAATTGTTCGTATGATTCTTTGATAGAAAAAAATCGCAAAAAGGGGTGTGTTGCCGCCATTTTTGAAAACGAAAGATCACCGAAGTAATGTCTAAACCCAATGATTCAAGGCAAAGATAAAAAGGATCCTGGAACAAGGAAATACCGTTTTCAATTGTCTCAACAATTAGATCAGAATGGGAATTAAGAATCAAAAAATCGATTCGAAACGAGACAAACAAAAAAGGGGTTAGAGACCACTCAAAAAAAGAAATCCCTAAAGATTTTCTTTTGGGCTATTTCAAAGTTATCCAACTTGAGTTATGAGAGTACGAATGCTTTTTTTTTTTCGAAAAAGAAGGACTTAAATCACACAATTTCTAATCATTTTTTCTCGAGCCGTACGAGGAGAAAACTTCTTATACGTTTCTAGGGGGGGTATTGTTCATCTACATCTATCCCAATGAGCTGTTTATCGAATCGTTGCAATCGATGCTCGATCCCGAAGAGAGGGAAGAGATCTTCGGAAAGTGGGTTTTTATGATCCGATAAATAATCAAACCCATTTAAATCTTCCTGCTATTTTAGATTTCCTTGACAAGGGCGCTCAACCTACAGGAACGGTTCATGATATTTCAAAGAAGGCTGGGATTTTTAAGGAACTTCATCTTAATTAAACGAAATTGCATCGAGGGTATAGAATAAAAAAAGAGGGTGTGGATGACTCCTATATAGTTTTGTATAACTTTTTCTTTACTACTCCCCCCTTTTTTGTTCTATTCATACCTATTTTTTATCCCTATTTAATATTGCTCCCATAAAGTATAATGTTCTGGAAGTATAAGGACAAAAAAAATAAGCAGAAGAACAAAAATCAATTTTATTGCTAGATTTTTATTGATATAAGATGCATATAAAAAAGATCAAATGAATACAACGAACTAATTGGGTCGAGAAATCGAAAATTTACATTACTCGCAATCGAAACCGGGCGTTTTATAGTTTGTCGTTGTAAATCTATTAACAAATCACAAAACAAGGGATTCAACTTGTTTATTTTACTTATATTGATTGATTGAATCAATGTCAACCCGAGATTTCTTTTTTTTTTTTATTCTTTCAGCTATAGCTATGTATCCATTTGTATTTATGTATAGTAAATATGTAGTTCAAATCTAACGCAAGTTCTTTCTTTTTCTTTTCTATTTTTTTTTTTCAAAAGCATTTCGAAATTATTTCTTTTCTATATTATTTATTTATTTCATTTTATAATTTTTTTTTTATTTTAATATTTTAATTAAATTAATAAATTCATTCTTTTTGTTTTCGCCATTTTCTTTTTTTAGATTCTTTTCTTAACATTAATATTCAACATTCACCGTCATATTGACACCAGCGTATCGAACAACTATAATTCGATCGTGGATAAGGATAAACAGATCCATTTATCCCCGTACCTATTTATCTCCATAACAGAGGTTTGGTTTTTTTCTTTACTTCATTCAAAATTAAAGTAATGGGTTCGCTGGATTCACTGTTATACAAGAAGTCTTTTTTTATGTTCCCAATCGATTCTAAATTTTGTTAGTAGATTTCTTGCTAATTTAATATTTTGATTCCGTTGTGCAATTTCATTTCCTTTCTTTTATTTCTTTTTTATTCCGATTGTATCCACCCATTCGAATTATTCGGGTTGCTAACTCAACGGTAGAGTACTCGGCTTTTAAGTGCGGCTAGCATCTTTTACACATTTATATGAAACAAAGGATTCGTCCATACCATCGGGAGAGTTTGTAAGACCACGACTGATCCTGAAAGGAATGAATGGAAAAACCAGCATGTCGTATCAATGGAAAATTTTGAGAATACTTTATTCTGATTCAATGGCTTCAAAATAGGGTTTGAATTGTTGGCGCAGAACAAAAAATTGAATTCAAAGTTGGGTCGAGTGAATAAATGGATAGAGCCTTATGGTTCCAATTCTCGGGAAATAAAAAGGGACGAGCTTCTCTTCTGAATTGAATTTGAATAATTCCCCTATCTAATTAAACGTTAAAAAGATATTAGTTCCTAATGCGGGGAAGGGGTTTTCCGTGAGTCGATTAGCGATTAGCGATTTTTTTAATGAGTCCTAACTATGAGTTTGTCCCTATTATGGGTTGGAGATGAATGTGTAGAAGAAGCAGTATATTGATAAAGATATTTTGTTTTCCAAAATCAAAAGAGCGGTTGGATTGCAAAAATAAAGGATTTCTAACCACCTATTTATACTATAACAAACATAAACCAATTCAAAAATGAGAAAATCGAGAATCCGGTAATGAGTTTACCCGTTTCCAAGGTATCCATTTTTTTTTACTACAATACTTTGTTTTGACTGTATCGCACTATGTATCATTTGATAACCCAATGTATCATTTGATAATCCAATAAATACCTTACCTTTTGTTGCAATCTAATTTCAAATGAAAGAATATCAAATCCATTTAGAACTAGATAGATCTCAGCAACACAACTTCCTATACCCACTTCTTTTTCGAGAGTCTATTTATACACTTGCTCATGATCACGGTTTAAATAGATCGACGATTCCGTTGGAAAATGGGGGTTATGACAATAAATCTAGTTCACTCAGTGTGAAACGTTTAATTAGTCGGACGTATCAACGGATTCATTTGAGTATTTATGCTAAGGATTCTAATCCAAATCAATTTATTGGACACAACAATAAATTTTATTCGCAAATGATATCAGAGGGATTTTCAGTCATTGTGGAAATTCCATTTTCCCTACGATTAGTAGCTTTCTTAGAAGGGAAAGAAAAAGAAATGGCGAAATCTCATAATTTCCAATCAATTCATTCAATATTTCCTTTTTTCGAGAACAATTTCTCACATTTACACTATGTCTTAGATGTACTAATACCCTACCCCGTTCGCCCGGAAATCTTGGTTCGAACCTTTCGCTATTGGGTAAAAGATGCCTCTTCTTTACATTTATTGCGATTCTTTCTTCATGAGTATTTTAATTGGAATAGTCTTATTACTCCAAAGAAATCAAATTCCATTTTTTCAACAAGCAATCCAAGATTTTTCTTGTTCCTATATAATTCTCATGTATATGAATATGAATCAATCTTCTTTTTTCTCCGTAACCAATCTTCTCATTTACGATCAACATCTTCAGGACTCCTTTTTGAGCGAATTTCTTTTTATGGAAAAGTAGAAGATCTTGTCCAAGTCTTTGTTAATGATTTTCAGGACAACTTATGGCTGTTCAAGCATCCTATCATGCATTATGTTAGATATCAAGGAAAATCCGTTCTGGCTTCAAAAGATATGCCTCTTCTGATGAATAAATGGAAATATTACCTTGTCAATTTATGGCAATGGCATTTTCACGTGTGGTCTCAACCCGGAAGGATTCATATAAACCACTTATACAAAGATTATATCGACTTTCTGGGCTATCTTTCCAGGGGGCGACTAAATACTTTGGTGGTGCGGAGTCAAATGCTAGAAAATTCATTTCTAATCGATAATGCTATGAAGCAGTTCGAGACAACCGTTCCAATTATTCCTCTGATTGGATCATTGACTACGGCGCGTTTTTGTAACTC